GACTAGAGTTTCAAACTTCTTACTAGGAATCTCCATTAGAAATGCATTTTCTAGCATTTGAGTCCTTATCACTGAAGGATTTCGCCGTACACTTGAAAGATAACTCAGAAACTCGAAGGAATGATTGGAAAATTGGTTTATATGAATTCTATCTGCTTGAGACCACAAGTAAAAATAACATTGCCACAAAATGACAATGTGATATTTCCATTTATTCATCAGAAGAAAACTTCCCCTTGAAGCCAGAATGGATTTTCCTTGATATCTGACATAATGCATGTCAGGATCCTTGAAGAACCATAGGATATTCTGGAAATCTTTACGAAACACTCCTAGAGGATGTTCTATTTTTCCATAGAAATAGGTTCGCTCAAGAAGGTTTCCAAAAGATGTTGATCGTAAATACAAAGATTGTTTACGGAGAAACATGAATAGGGATTCCCATTCATATACATGAGAATTATATAGGAACAAGAAGAATCTTTGATTCTCTTTTGAAAAAAAAGAGATAGATTTCGTTTTAGTAATCAGACTAGCCCAATTACGAGACTCGTAGAGAAAGAGTCGGAATAAATGTAAAGAGGGGGCATCTTGTATCCAACAGCGGAGATTTTGAACCAAGATTTCCAGATGAATGGGGTAGGGTATTAGTATCTCTGATACATTATTTAAATGGTATAATTTATCCTCTAAAAAGGAAAATGTTGAATGAATTGAGCGGAAATTCTGATATTTTTGTAGATCTTTCCCTTCTTGAGAAGACACTAATCGCAGTGAGAATTTCATTTCCAAAATGACTGAAAATCCGGCGGATACCATTTGATAATAATTTTTTTTTGTAAAAACATTAGCCGAAATAATCAACAACTTCTGTTGATACATTCGAGTAATTAAACGTTTCACAAGCAGTGAACTGGATTTATTGTCATAACCTACATTTTCCACGGGTTCGTAAGAACTGGATCCCTTTAAACCATAATCATGCGCAAGTGCATAAAGAGACTCCTGAAAAAGAAGTGGATAGAGGAAGTCTTGTTGCTGTGATCTCTCCATTTCTAAATATCCTTGTAATTCCTTCATTTGAAATTTGCTTTGAAACAAAGGCAAAGGGTTTATTGGGTTAGCAAATGATACATAGTACGATACAGTCAAAACAGGGTATATAGTAAGAAAATAGAAAATAAAATACCTCGGTGACAACAGATAAGCTAATCAATGGATCCTCTCTTTTTCCACCCAATTGGTTTATGTTCGTTATAGAATACCGAGATGGTTCGAAATCCTTTATTGGTGCAACCCGATCGCTCTTTTGACTTTGGAATAATTTATTTTTATCAATATACCGTTTCTGATACACATGAGTCTCCACTCCATACAGAATCTAATGGAGGTAAAAATAGTTAGGATTCATAAAAAAAATGAGTAATCCACTTATGGGAGAACCTTTTCCCGCACCAGGCACTAATCCATTTTTAACATCTAATTAGATCGGGTAATAATTCGAATTCAGAACAGAAGCTCGTTGCTTTTTGCTTCCCTATAATTGGAACCAGAAGGCTCTATCCATTTATTCAATCGACCCAACCGTGAATTTCGTTTGTCCCGCTACAAGAATCATACAAAAACTAGATTTTGTACCGATCCGTTAAGAATCAAATAGTCTCAGAGGTTTACATTGATACGACATGCTGCTTTTTCCACTCACCCCGTTTCAGGATCAGTCGTGGTCTTACAAACTCTACCAATGGTATGTATGAATCCGTTGCTTCATCCAAATGTGTAAAAGATTCTAGGCGCACTTAAAAGCCGAGTACTCTACCGTTGAGTTAGCAACCCGAATAAGGGAATTCGGTTCTGTAGATACGAGCGCAATCAAACAAAAGAATAAAGAGATTGGATTGCACGACCACATCAACAAACAACAAAATGGAACTAACAACCAAATCTAAAAAAAGAATTTTCTGATCGATTAGAAACCTAAAACGGAAAAAACAAAAATCAAATGAAAATCGAATAAATTACCCGGTAACTATAGAAAATAGATAGATCTCTTTCCGTTTCAGAAGAGACCTTTTGTGCCACAGCGAATCCAAGGAACACAGCATTTGCATGAAGACAAGTAAAAACCAAATAGAATTGGATCCTAGATCTATTTATCCATGATCTAATCATATTGGATCAATACACTATTGTCAACATGCCAATATCAAGGTTGCAACTACCAAAACGGAATCAAACCATGCCCCGTAACTAAGATTCTTGATTATCTAAGTCAATTCGAAAGCTAAGAAAAGGAAGAATAAGAACGCAAAATGCTAAAATACGCACAGAGAGAGGATAGGACAAGCCCTCCTTTCCCTACTTTCATTTTCATTCGTTTAATTAACCCGAAGTTCATTAAATAGCTCTTTTTTTATTTTGAAATATCGTGAACAATTCCTGTGGGTTGAGCTTTCATAGCTCTATAAAATTCTGAAAGTCAATTCATTAGACTAGTCTG